TGCCGGTTCTATTCGGGATAGCGACAGCCCCGGGCGTGCTCTATCAAAAGAAAATTCCCATTCAATGCATGAAATGAAGTAGGATAATTTTATGATAATTCCTTATTGACAATATATCTAAATAATAGATATCTGTGTAACAATTTATGTTCTGGGGTTTACATAAACTCATATGTTTTGTTATAATTGAAATTGAGAAATATTTTTTGATTAAAAAATCAATACTGATTCGTTCTGTCTCAATTTGTATTTTGTCATTAGGAAAACACAATTTGAAATTCAAATTCCAGAATCGTTCATGAATTCGAAGTAAGGGGTCAATAGTCAATGGTTCTAATTTCTCGTCTGAAAAATACCCATTTGATTTCTCAATAGAAAAACGAGAGAATGTTTTTAGCATTGTGTATTTTCAGATACTATACAATCAATCATAAGGGATAGATCAAATCCAATCAAAAGGGGTCTTTCTTTTATTTTAGGAAATAAAGGATTAAGGAAAACAGAAGTCAAAATGCAAGTACAATAAAAATTCAGTAATCCGGGAAAAATTGCATCTATTCTATTTTGTATCATTTTGGCGGCATGGCCGAGTGGTAAGGCGGGGGACTGCAAATCCTTTTTCCCCAGTTCAAATCCGGGTGTCGCCTGAATCACCAAAAAAATCGAAATCATAATCGATTTATTGGATTGGTTTCTCAATAGTGTTTGGTAGAACCCCTTTTTGACTCTGCGACATTAATTCCACTATTATTAGTGAGGAATAATGAAAAAATTCCTTCGTATTTATAGAGATAGGGGACATAATGCACATGGATATAGTAAGTCTCGCTTGGGCTGCTTTAATGGTAGTCTTTACATTTTCCCTTTCACTCGTAGTGTGGGGAAGAAGTGGACTTTAGAAGTACTACTAATTGAGTTCAGGAATCAAACCGTATCGATTGTTTTATAGATCATTCTTTTGAACTATTTAAAATCAAATCTTTTCTTTGAATTTGGAATCCCATTGGATTCCAATGGAGTAATCTATGATAGGAATCATACTTTTTCAATCAAAGAGATATTTCATCGATTCCCATCTTTGTACTTCGAAAAGAAAGGGATTCAGATGATTGGAAATTTATTCCAACCTAAAATTCTTCCGAAATTTTCTATTTCAATCAATGGGAATGGGCTCTTACTATCTTTATAGATGGATACTAAGGAAGACCGGACCTTTTTTCTTTTTTTTTTATTTCCCTTTTACTCTTCAAAAAAGAAGTCGTTTTGTTAAGCGTATACGCACTTTCTATGAGAAATGATATAGAGATAGTGGTTGTTTAAGGAGAGACTGGGCAATAATAAAATATTGCCTCGGGCGAGTTACATATCGGGCATTTACCCTTTGGTTTCTATTTTTAGAAAGGCGGTTTATGCTTTATCGACTTATTTCATATCACGGTTCTGACGTTAAAAATAGGCGAGTTTTCCCCTTCCTTATTAGTAAAAGGAAAGGAATTAGAATCCTACAGATAAGAATTATTTCAGATTGATCGGAACAAATAACAAATAGATGTAGGAAATTGGGTCTTATGTCAATTCCATACAATATATGGAATATATAGATATGGAATTAATATACACATATATGAAGAGAATATTGTAGATTGATATATAGAAACTTAAACCTTTATCTTTATTCTAGATTACAACTTTATAGACTAAGAGATAGATAGTATAAAAATGAATTTTTATACTATCTATCTCTTATAAAATTTATAAAATTGCCGACTATAATTATAGTGCGCTCATTTCATTTAAGTTAAGACGTGAAATTGGAATCCCTTTCATTTGACTTTGTCCATTTTTGATAAGAACTTGGAAGGAAAGTTTTATTCAAATGAATTTTCAAATTCAATTGAATTAATCATTTTGACTGACTGTTTTTACGTAAATGATAAGTAGAAAAGCGGTAGGAACTAGAATGAATAGTGCAGTAGCAATAAATGCAAGAATATTGACTTCCATAATCTCATCGGTTTTTTACTTCGCAATAACTCGGGATTTAATCCCCTAGAGATGATAAATCTTTTGTCTATCGTCTGTAAATTCAATGAATGAATTACCTCTTGATGATCTTGAACCGGATCACTAACATGAATAACAATATCTGATCTATCAAATCAACCCGTTGTCAAGACTTGAATAGTATAACATAGGAAGTTCTTTTATCCATACCGAATTCCAATTTTGATTCCTGACTCAATTACTCAAAAATTTTATTTATCATCCGTTTCCTTGTTTTTTCTATAACCCACCTTGCGTCTTCCTTGGACAATCTTCTGATGAAGGATCATCAGATTGCCTTTCCACTTCAATTAATTACATAGTTCCAAACCTAACAAACAATAAAAGCGAAATGGAAAAATAGGAAAGCAAAAAGAAATCAAGACTTCTTTTTGCTTTGGGAATGAAAGTATATCCCTCGACACTCTTTACTGGTTCATAGAAAGGGAAAAATGCA